GTCCTTGTAGCTTAACACATAAAGCATAGCACTGAAGATGCTAAGACGACACCAACAAAAATGTCCAAGGACAAAAGACTTAGTCCTAACCTTACCATTAATTATTGTCCAACATATACATGCAAGTATCCGCGCCCCAGTGTAAATGCCCCCAGCCATCTTACTAAGACAAAAGGAGCAGGTATCAGGCACACACCTCCTGCAGCCCAAGACACCTTGCTCAGCCACACCCCCACGGGTATTCAGCAGTAATTAGTATTAAGTAATAAGTGCAAACTTGACTTAGTTAGGACAAAACAGGGTTGGTTAATCTTGTGCCAGCCACCGCGGTCATACAAGAAACCCAAATTAATGGCAACACGGCGTAAAGAGTGACATGACGATATCACCTAGACTAAAACCAAAACACAGCTAAGCTGTCATAAGCATAAGCTGCGCTAAAGAACACCCAAAAGATGGTCCTAGTCAACATGACTAACTTACTGTCACGAAAGCTAAGGCACAAACTGGGATTAGATACCCCACTATGCTTAGCCCTAAATCTTGACACTTCCCAAACCAAAGTGTCCGCCTGAGAACTACGAGCACAAACGCTTAAAACTCTAAGGACTTGGCGGTGTCCTAAACCCACCTAGAGGAGCCTGTTCTGTAATCGATAATCCACGATGCACCCGACCACTCTTTGCCCAATTCAGCCTACATACCGCCGTCGCCAGTCTACCTAACTTGAAAGAACAGCAGTGAACACAACAGCCCTAACCACGCTAACAAGACAGGTCAAGGTATAGCCCATAGAGTGGAAGAAATGGGCTACATTTTCTAAATTAGAAAATCACGAAAGGGGACATGAAACTCTCCCTAGAAGGCGGATTTAGCAGTAAAATTGGACAATAACGCCCTCTTAAAACTGGCCCTAGGACACGTACATACCGCCCGTCACCCTCCTCACAAGCTACATAGATAAGTAACTAACAACAACTTCAGCCAAAGACGAGGTAAGTCGTAACAAGGTAAGTGTACCGGAAGGTGTACTTAGCATACCAGGGCATAGCTATAATAATTAAAGCGCTCAGCTTACACCTGAGAGATATCTGCAACAACACAGATTGTCCTGAGGCCACCCCCTAGCCCAACCACTACGTTTAGCTACACATTAAAAAACAACTACAACCCCCAACTAAAACATTTCAACAGTCCTAGTATTGGCGATAGAAAGGAACTACCTGGCGCGATAGCAATCCTGTACCGTAAGGGAAAAGTGAAATAACAATGAAAACTTTGAGCCACAAACAGCAAAGATTAGCCCTTGTACCTTTTGCATCATGATTTAGCAAGAACAACCAAGCAAAGCGAACTTAAGCTTGCCCCCCCGAAACCCAAGCGAGCTACTCGTGAGCAGCTATTTTGAGCGAACCCGTCTCTGTTGCAAAAGAGTGGGATGACTCACCAGTAGAGGTGAAAAGCCAACCGAGCTGGGTGATAGCTGGTTGCCTGTGAAAATGAATTTAAGTTCATCCTTGGTCGCCCCCAAGAGGACACCCACTCACCCCCCTGTGGCCAACCAAGAGCAATTTAAAGGAGGTACAGCTCCTTTAAAAAAGAACACAACCTCCCCTAGCGGATAAATTCCCCCCATTAAACTGATCTGTGGGCCTTCAAGCAGCCATCAACAAAGAGTGCGTCAAAGCTCATATCACTAAAAATATGTAAACAACATAATTCCCTTACTCCTAACAGGCTAACCTATACTAATAGGAGAATTAATGCTAAAATGAGTAACTTGGAACCATCCTCTCAGCGCAAGCTTACATTAACACATTATTAACAGCCATTAAAATACCCCGATCTCAACAAGAACATGTATTTCCAAGTCTGTTGACCCAACACTGGAGCGCTAATCAGAAAGATTAAAATCTACAAAAGGAACTAGGCAAACCCGAGACCCGACTGTTTACCAAAAACATAGCCTTCAGCCAGCCAAGTATTGAAGGTGATGCCTGCCCAGTGACACCATGTTTAACGGCCGCGGTATCCTAACCGTGCGAAGGTAGCGCAATCAATTGTCCCATAAATCGAGACCTGTATGAACGGCTAAACGAGATCTCAACTGTCTCTTGTAGATAATCAGTGAAATTGATCATCTTGTGCAAAAGCAAGAATAATACCATAAGACGAGAAGACCCTGTGGAACTTAAAAATCAACAGTCACCTCCTCAATACATAACCTACCAGGCCCACCACCCAGAGAACACTGACTGACATTTTTTGGTTGGGGCGACCTTGGAGAACAACAAAACCTCCAAAAATAAGACCATAACTCTTAACTCAGAGCCACCCCTCAAAGTACTAATAGTGACCAGACCCAGAATCAATCTGACCAATGAACCAAGCTACCCCAGGGATAACAGCGCAATCCCCTCCAAGAGCCCCTATCGACGAGGGGGCTTACGACCTCGATGTTGGATCAGGACATCCTAATGGTGCAGACGCTATTAAGGGTTCGTTTGTTCAACGATTAACAGTCCTACGTGATCTGAGTTCAGACCGGAGCAATCCAGGTCGGTTTCTATCTATGATTGACTCTTCCTAGTACGAAAGGACCGGAAAAGTGGGGCCAATGTACCACTGCACGCCTTCTCCTTAAGTAATGAACACAACTAAATTACAAAAAGGACACCCCGCACTTTACCCTAGATAAGGGACCGCTAGCGTGGCAGAGCTTGGTAAATGCAGAAGGCTTAAGCCCTTTATCCAGAGGTTCAAATCCTCTCCCTAGCTCCCCCAGACATGACATGACTCCAACCCATAATATACCTTACCATATCTCTCTCCTACATCATCCCTGTTCTAATTGCAGTAGCCTTCCTAACCTTAGTGGAGCGAAAGGTACTTAGCTACATACAAGCCCGCAAGGGCCCCAACATTGTAGGCCCCTACGGACTACTCCAGCCCATGGCAGATGGAATCAAACTGTTCATTAAAGAGCCTATCCGCCCATCAACATCCTCCCCTCTCCTATTCATCGCAACCCCCATACTAGCCCTTCTTCTAGCCATAACAATCTGAATCCCACTGCCTCTCCCACACTCACTAGCTGACCTAAACCTAGGCCTACTATTCCTTCTAGCAATATCAAGCCTTGCAGTGTACTCAATCCTATGATCTGGCTGAGCCTCAAACTCCAAATACGCCCTAATCGGCGCCCTGCGAGCCGTAGCACAAACCATTTCCTATGAAGTAACCCTTGCCATCATCCTCCTATCACTAATTGTACTTACCGGAAATTACACCCTTAACACCCTAGCCACCGCTCAAGAACCCCTCTACTTAATCTTCTCCTCCTGACCTTTAGCCATAATATGATACATCTCCACCCTCGCTGAAACAAACCGAGCCCCATTCGACCTGACAGAAGGAGAATCAGAACTAGTATCGGGGTTTAATGTAGAATACGCCGCGGGTCCATTCGCACTGTTCTTCCTAGCCGAATACGCAAACATCATATTAATGAACGCCCTAACCTCCATTCTGTTCCTCAACCCCAGCATACTAGGCCTACCCTCTGAATTATTCCCCATTATTTTAGCCACAAAGACCCTCCTACTATCCTCAGGATTCTTATGAATTCGTGCCTCATACCCACGATTCCGCTATGACCAACTCATGCACCTCTTATGAAAAAACTTCCTACCATTAACCCTAGCACTATGCCTCTGACACACCAGCATGCCCATCTGCTACGCAGGCCTACCTCCTTACCTAAGGAAATGTGCCTGAATGTTTAAAGGGTCACTATGATAAAGTGAACATAGAGGTACACCAACCCTCTCATTTCCTAACATCAGCATCTTAGAAAAGTGGGAATCGAACCCACACAAAAGAGATCAAAACTCTCCATACTTCCCTTATATTATTTCCTAATAAGGTCAGCTAAACAAAGCTATCGGGCCCATACCCCGAAAATGATGGTTTAACCCCTTCCCTTGTTAATGAATCCCCACGCTAAACTCACATTCTCCCTAAGCCTTGTACTAGGAACAGCCATTACCATCTCAAGCAACCACTGAGTAATGGCCTGGACTGGGCTTGAAATTAACACCCTAGCAATCATCCCCCTTATCTCAAAATCCCATCACCCCCGAGCCGTTGAAGCAGCAATCAAATACTTCTTAGTCCAAGCAGCCGCCTCCACACTACTACTTTTTTCAAGCATAATTAACGCCTGGCACACAGGACAATGAGACATCACCCAGCTAAACCACCCCACATCATCCATACTCCTGACAACAGCAATCGCAATAAAACTGGGCTTAGTACCTTTCCACCTGTGGTTCCCGGAAGTCCTACAAGGCTCCCCCTTAACCACTGCAATGCTACTATCAACGGTTATAAAATTTCCCCCTATCACCATCCTCCTCCTCACATCACACTCATTAAACCCCACCCTACTCACCACAATAGCAATCACTTCAGCCGCACTGGGAGGATGAATAGGGCTAAACCAGACACAAACCCGAAAAATCCTAGCCTTCTCGTCAATTTCCCATTTAGGATGAATAACTATTATTCTCATCTACAACCCAAAACTTACACTAATAGCCTTCTACCTGTACTGCATCATAACCGTCACTATCTTCCTAGCCCTCAACACAACTAAATCTTTAAAACTATCTACACTAATAATCTCCTGAACAAAAACTCCAGCCCTAAATGCCGCCCTAATAATAACACTTCTATCACTAGCAGGCCTCCCCCCACTAGCAGGATTCCTACCTAAATGACTCATCATCCAAGAACTCTCCAATCAAGAAATAACTCTCTCCGCCACAGTCATCTCCATTCTATCCCTCCTCGGCCTATTCTTCTACCTCCGCCTAGCCTACCACTCAACAATCACACTCCCACCAAACCCCACAAACCACATAAAACAATGGCACATTAACAACCCTGCTAACACCCTTATCGCCGTGCTCACTTCCCTATCAGCCCTCCTACTCCCACTATCCCCAATAATCCTCGCCTCCATTTAGAAACTTAGGATAACCTAAACCGAAGGCCTTCAAAGCCTTAAATAAGAGCTAAACCCTCTTAGTTTCTGCTAAGACTCACAGGTCACTAACCCGCATCTTCTGATTGCAACTCAGATGCTTTAATTAAGCTAAAGCCTCGACCTAGACAGATGGGCCTCGATCCCACATACTCCTAGTTAACAGCTAGGCGCTCAAACCAGCGAGCTTCAATCTACCTAGACTTCGATACATATTCAATGTATATTAATGAGTTTGCAACTCACCGTGAACTTCACTACAAAGCCGATAAGAAGAGGAATTGAACCTCTGTAAAAAGGACTACAGCCTAACGCTTACAACACTCAGCCATCTTACCTGTGACTTTCATTAACCGATGATTATTCTCAACTAACCACAAAGACATTGGCACCCTGTACCTAATCTTCGGAGCATGGGCTGGAATAGTTGGAACCGCCCTAAGTCTACTAATCCGAGCAGAACTTGGTCAACCCGGATCCCTTCTTGGGGATGACCAAATCTACAACGTTATCGTCACCGCCCACGCCTTCGTAATAATTTTCTTCATAGTCATACCAATTATGATTGGAGGATTTGGAAACTGACTAATCCCATTAATAATTGGAGCCCCCGACATAGCATTTCCACGAATAAACAATATAAGCTTTTGACTTTTACCACCCTCATTCCTCCTCCTTCTCGCTTCCTCTACAGTAGAAGCGGGTGCAGGCACAGGATGGACCGTCTATCCCCCCCTAGCCGGCAACCTAGCCCACGCAGGTGCATCAGTAGACCTGGCCATCTTCTCCCTTCACCTATCAGGCATTTCATCGATCCTAGGCGCAATCAACTTTATTACTACTGCAATCAATATAAAACCCCCTGCCCTATCTCAATACCAAACTCCACTATTCGTCTGGTCCGTCCTCATTACTGCCGTCCTACTTCTACTTTCACTCCCAGTACTTGCTGCCGGAATCACTATACTACTCACAGACCGAAACCTGAACACCACATTCTTTGACCCAGCCGGAGGGGGAGACCCAATCCTATACCAACACCTGTTCTGATTCTTTGGCCACCCTGAAGTATACATCCTCATCCTTCCAGGATTTGGAATTATCTCCCACGTAGTAACTTATTACACAGGCAAAAAAGAACCATTTGGCTACATAGGCATGGTATGAGCTATGCTATCTATTGGATTCCTAGGCTTTATTGTATGAGCCCACCACATATTTACAGTGGGCATAGACGTAGACACACGAGCATACTTTACATCTGCCACAATAATTATTGCCATCCCAACTGGGATTAAAGTCTTCAGCTGACTAGCCACACTACATGGTGGAACAATTAAATGAGATCCACCAATACTATGAGCCCTAGGATTTATCTTCCTATTCACTGTGGGCGGCCTCACCGGAGTAGTCCTAGCGAACTCTTCACTAGACATTGCCCTTCACGACACATACTATGTAGTTGCCCACTTCCACTACGTCCTATCAATGGGAGCAGTGTTCGCCATCTTAGCGGGATTCACCCACTGATTCCCACTATTCACAGGATTCACCCTGCACCCCACCTGAGCCAAAGCCCACTTTGGGGTGATATTCGCAGGCGTAAACCTAACCTTCTTCCCACAGCACTTCCTAGGTCTAGCTGGTATACCACGACGATACTCGGACTACCCAGATGCCTACACCCTATGAAACACCCTGTCCTCTATTGGCTCACTCATTTCAATAACAGCTGTAATTATATTAATATTCATCATCTGAGAAGCTCTAGCATCAAAACGAAAAGTCCTACAACCAGAACTAACAGCCACCAACATCGAATGAATCCACGGCTGCCCTCCTCCCTACCACACCTTCGAGGAACCCGCTTTTGTCCAAATCCAAGAAAGGGAGGAATCGAACCCCCATACATTGGTTTCAAGCCAACCGCATTAAACCACCTATGCTTCTTTCTCATAAGATGTTAGTAAAACCATTACATAGCCTTGTCAAGACTAAATCACAGATGAAAACCCTGTACATCTTACATGGCGAACCACTCACAATTAGGATTCCAAGACGCCTCATCCCCAATCATAGAAGAACTAGTTGAATTTCACGACCACGCCCTAATAGTCGCCCTAGCAATCTGCAGCCTAGTACTCTACCTACTGACCCTAATACTGATAGAAAAACTCTCCTCAAACACTGTAGACGCACAAGAAGTAGAACTAATCTGAACAATTTTACCAGCCATTGTCCTCATTCTACTCGCCCTCCCATCTCTCCAAATCCTTTACATGATAGACGAAATCGACGAACCAGACCTCACACTAAAAGCCATCGGCCACCAATGATACTGATCCTACGAATACACAGACTTCAAAGACCTAACATTCGACTCATATATAATCCCCACAACAGAACTGCCACTAGGCCACTTCCGACTGCTAGAAGTAGACCACCGAGTAGTTATCCCCATAGAATCACCAATCCGTATTATTGTCACCGCCAGCGACGTACTCCACTCTTGAGCAGTACCAACCTTAGGAGTAAAAACCGACGCCATCCCCGGACGACTCAATCAGACATCATTTATCGCCACCCGACCAGGCATCTTCTATGGCCAGTGCTCAGAAATCTGTGGAGCCAACCACAGCTTCATGCCAATCGTAGTAGAATCAACTCCCCTCCCACACTTCGAGAGCTGATCATCCCTCCTATCATCCTAACATTAGGAAGCTATGCAACAGCACTAGCCTTTTAAGCTAGAGAAAGAGGACTACCAACCTCCCTAATGACATGCCCCAACTCAACCCCAATCCATGACTCTACATTATAATCATATCATGACTCACCTTCTCATTAATCATCCAACCTAAACTACTATCATTTACACCCACTAACACCCCATCAGAAAGTCTCATAACACCCACAAAAACCCCCTCCTGATCCTGACCATGAACCTAAGCTTCTTTGACCAATTTATAAGCCCATACCTCCTAGGAATCCCACTAATCCTCATCTCACTCCTATTCCCAACCCTTCTATTCCCTTCTCCGCGCAACCGATGGATCACTAACCGAGTATCCACGCTACAATCATGGTTTATTCACACAACCACAAAACAACTAATAACCCCACTAAACAAAAAAGGCCATAAGTGAGCTCTCATCTTAACCTCCCTCATAGTCTTCCTCCTCTCTATTAACCTTCTGGGGCTCCTTCCATATACATTCACCCCAACTACGCAACTATCAATAAATCTAGCACTAGCCTTCCCACTATGACTAGCCACCCTTCTCACAGGCCTACGAAACCAGCCATCTGCCTCATTAGGTCACCTTCTGCCCGAAGGCACCCCCACCCCCCTAATCCCAGCCCTAATTATAATTGAAACCACAAGCCTTCTAATTCGCCCATTAGCCCTGGGAGTACGCCTTACCGCCAACCTGACAGCAGGGCACCTACTAATCCAACTCATTTCCACTGCCACCGCAGCCCTATTCTCCATCATACCAGCCGTCTCTATCCTTACCGCATGCGTATTACTCCTTCTAACCATTCTAGAAGTAGCAGTAGCCATAATCCAAGCCTACGTCTTCGTCCTCCTACTAAGCCTCTACTTACAAGAAAACATTTAATGGCCCACCAAGCACATTCCTACCACATAGTAGACCCAAGCCCATGACCCCTATTCGGAGCAGCTGCCGCCCTACTCACAACATCCGGACTTATCATATGATTCCACCACAACTCCATAGCCCTCCTATCCCTAGGGCTCCTCTCTATACTCCTAGTCATACTTCAATGATGACGAGACATCATCCGAGAAGGAACATTTCAAGGCCACCACACCCCAACAGTCCAAAAAGGCCTCCGCTACGGAATAATCCTATTCATTGCCTCCGAAGCCTTTTTCTTTCTTGGCTTCTTCTGAGCATTCTTTCACTCCAGCCTAGCACCCACTCCAGAACTAGGAGGACAGTGACCCCCCACAGGAATCCAACCCCTAAATCCCATAGACGTCCCGCTACTAAATACAACTATCCTACTAGCCTCTGGCGTAACTGTCACATGAGCCCACCACAGCATCACGGAGGGCAACCAAAAACAAGCAACCCAGGCATTGGCCCTCACAGTCCTCCTAGGAATTTACTTTACTGCACTACAAGCAATAGAATACCACGAAGCACCCTTCTCAATTGCTGACGGCATCTACGGCTCCACTTTCTTCGTAGCTACAGGATTCCATGGCTTACATGTAATTATTGGATCCTCCTTCCTGCTCGTATGCCTCCTACGCCTAATTAAATTCCATTTTACATCAAACCACCACTTTGGCTTTGAAGCAGCAGCATGATACTGACACTTCGTAGACGTCATCTGATTATTCCTCTATATATCCATTTACTGATGAGGATCCTGCTCTTCTAGTATACTTATTACAATTGACTTCCAATCTCTAAAATCTGGTGCAACCCCAGAGAAGAGCAATTAACATAATCACATTCATACTCACCATTTCACTAGCACTAACTACCATCCTAATCACATTAAACTTTTGACTCGCCCAAATAACCCCAGACTCAGAAAAACTATCACCATACGAATGCGGATTCGACCCACTAGGATCCGCCCGACTGCCATTCTCCATCCGGTTCTTCCTCAGTAGCCATCCTATTCCTTCTATTTGACCTTGAAATTGCCTTACTCCTCCCCCTCCCATGAGCAACACAACTTCAATCGCCCACCACCACCCTAACCTGAACCTCCACTATCATCCTTCTACTTACCTTAGGGTTAATCTACGAATGAACTCAAGGGGGCCTAGAATGAGCTGAATAATAGAAAGTTAGTCTAACTTAAGACAGCCGATTTCGACTCAGCAAACCATAGTCCGACCCTATGACTTTCTTAATGTCACTGCTACACCTCAGTTTCTTCTCAGCATTCACCCTAAGCACCCTAGGACTAGCATTTCACCGAACCCACCTAATTTCCGCCCTGCTATGTCTAGAAAGCATAATACTATCCATATATATCGCCCTATCAACATGACCTACCGAACATCAAGCTGCATCCTCCACCCTACTCCCGATCCTCATACTCGCATTCTCAGCCTGCGAAGCAGGCACAGGCCTAGCTATACTAGTAGCTTCCACACGAACACACGGCTCCGACCACCTACACAACCTAAACCTCCTACAATGCTAAAAATCATCCTACCCACAATTATACTTCTCCCCGTAGCTCTACTATCCCCTCAGAAATTTCTATGAATCAACACCACCGCACACAGCCTCATCATTGCCACCCTAAGCCTTCAATGAATCCTACCTTCATACTACCCGTATAAAAATCTCACCCAATGATCTGGCATCGACCAAACTTCTGCACCACTAATAGTCCTCTCATGCTGACTCCTCCCACTTATAATCCTAGCGAGCCAAAATCACCTCCAACACGAACCCCCAGCCCGCAAACGAATCTTCACTGCCACCCTCATCATAATCCAACCGTTCATCATCCTAGCCTTTTCAACTACAGAACTAACTCTATTCTACATTTCATTCGAAGCCACCCTTATCCCAACCTTAATTCTTATCACACGATGAGGAAACCAGCCAGAACGCCTCAGCGCTGGCATCTACCTGCTTTTCTATACCTTAATCAGCTCCCTTCCCCTCCTAGTAGCAATCCTCCACCTCCACACACAAACTGGAACCCTGCACCTCACAATGCTAGCCCTCAATCCCCCACTACCCCCCACGAACCCATGAACTAACCTACTATCAAGCATAGCCCTACTAACAGCATTCATAGTAAAAGCCCCCTTATACGGCCTACACCTATGACTACCCAAAGCCCACGTAGAAGCCCCCATCGCAGGCTCAATACTACTAGCCGCCCTACTTCTAAAACTTGGAGGATATGGCATCATACGAATCACCGTACTAACTGGCCCCGTCCCAGACACCCTACTCTACCCCTTCCTAGCACTCGCCCTATGAGGAGCTCTCATAACCAGCTCAATCTGCTTACGACAAACCGATCTAAAATCTCTCATTGCCTACTCCTCTGTCAGCCACATGGGACTAGTCATCGCTGCATGCATAATTCAAACCCACTGATCCTTCTCTGGCGCAATAATCCTGATAATCTCCCACGGACTAACCTCCTCAATACTATTCTGCCTAGCCAACACAAACTACGAACGCACCCACAGCCGAATTCTCCTCCTTGCCCGAGGCCTCCAACCTCTCCTCCCCCTTATAGCAACCTGATGACTACTAGCCAATCTCACAAACATAGCCCTACCCCCAACAACCAACCTAATAGCCGAACTAACAATCATAATTGCCCTATTCAACTGATCCCCCCTCACCATCCTTATAACCGGAGCCGCAACATTCTTAACTGCCTCATACACACTATTCATATTCGCCACCACCCAACGAGGCCCTCTACCCACCCACATTACACACATACAAAACTCCACCACACGAGAACACCTCCTAATGACTCTCCATATCATCCCGCTTCTCCTACTAATCCTAAAACCCAGCCTAATCTCTAGACCCCTAATGCAAGTATAGTTTAAACAAAACCTTAGTCTGTGATCCTAAGAATAGAAGTTAAACTCTTCTTACCTGCCGAGGGGAGGTTTAAACCAACAAGAACTGCTAATTCCTGCGTCTGAGCCTAAAATCTCAGTCCCCTTACTTTTAAAGGATAATAGTCAATCCATTGGTCTTAGGAACCACTAACCTTGGTGCAAATCCAAGTAAAAGTATAATGGAACTCACACTCCTGCCAAGTACCTTCACACTGCTCACAATATCAATCATCCTATCACCCATCCTACTACCACTAACATCAAACACCTTAAAAAACTCCCCCCACACCATCACACGCACCGTAAAAACCGCCTTCTTCACCAGCCTTATCCCAATAACCCTATTCATCTATTCAGGGACAGACAACATCATCACTAACTGAGAATGAAAATTTATCATAAACTTTAAAATCCCATTAAGCTTCAAAATCGACCAATACTCTACGATATTCCTACCCATTGCACTCTTCGTAACATGATCCATTCTACAATTCGCATCATGATACATGTCATCAGACCCCCACATCACTAAATTCTTCTCATACCTACTAACATTCCTAATCGCTATACTAACACTAACCATCGCCAACAACATATTCCTCCTGTTCATTGGATGAGAAGGAGTAGGAATTATGTCTTTCCTACTCATTAGCTGATGGTATGGACGCGCCGAAGCCAACACCGCAGCCCTCCAAGCCGTACTATACAACCGCATTGGAGACATTGGACTGATCCTTAGCATGGCTTGACTAGCCTCAACCACAAACACATGAGAACTCCACCAACTCCCCCCTACACAAACCCCGATCCTCCCTCTCCTAGGCCTCATCCTCGCCGCCACTGGAAAATCAGCCCAATTCGGACTCCACCCCTGACTACCAGCTGCCATAGAAGGCCCAACCCCAGTCTCCGCGCTACTCCACTCTAGTACCATAGTAGTAGCCGGAATTTTCCTACTTATCCGAACCCACCCCCTCTTCTCCGACAACCAAACAGCCTTAACAATCTGCCTATGCCTTGGGGCCCTAACAACATTATTCGCCGCCACTTGCGCACTAACCCAAAACGACATCAAAAAAATTATTGCTTTCTCCACATCAAGTCAACTAGGACTAATAATAGTTACCATTGGACTTAACCTTCCCCAACTAGCCTTCTTACACATTTCTACTCATGCCTTCTTTAAAGCCATACTATTCCTCTGCTCCGGCTCAATCATTCACAGCCTAAACGGAGAACAAGACATTCGAAAAATAGGAGGGCTTCAAACAATGTTGCCAGTAACAACTTCCTGCCTAACTATCGGCAACCTCGCCCTAATAGGAACACCATTTCTAGCAGGATTTTACTCAAAAGACCTTATCATTGAAAACCTAAACACCTCATATCTAAACACCTGAGCCCTCTTATTAACCCTTCTAGCCACCTCATTTACTGCAACCTACAGCACTCGAATGGCCCTCCTCGTACAAACCAACTTCACCCGTATCACAGCACTCACACCCGTAAACGAAAATAACCCTACAATCACATCCCCCATCCTACGCCTAGCCCTAGGTAGCATCCTCGCCGGCCTGCTCATCACATCATACCTCATCCCTTGTAAAACTCCTCCAATAACAATACCAACAATCACAAAAACCGCAGCTCTAATCGTCACACTCATAGGAATCTCCCTTGCTATAGAACTCTCAAAAATAACCCTAACCCTAATCCAACCAAAACAAAATACTCTCCTAAATTTCTCCTCCTCCTTAGGGTACTTCAACCCACTAACCCACCGACTCTCCTCATCAGCCCTACTAAACAGCGGACAGAAAATTGCATCCCACCTAATCGACCTATCCTGGTACAAAAAAATAGGACCAGAAGGACTAGCCGACCTACAACTCATGATAACCAAAACATCAACCACCTTACACACCGGCCTTATCAAAACCTACTTAGGCTCTTTCGCCCTAACTACTCTCATCATCCTCCTCCTAACATAAACCCGACATCCAATGGCCCCCAACCTTCGAAAATCCCACCCCCTTCTAAAAATAGTCAATGACTCATTAATCGACCTCCCCGCACCATCAAACATCTCAGCCTGATGAAACTTCGGATCACTCCTGGGCCTGTGCTTAATAACACAAATCCTTACAGGCCTTCTACTAGCCACACACTACACCGCAGACACCACCCTAGCCTTCTCATCCGTCGCTCATATATGCCGAAACGTACAATACGGGTGACTAATCCGGAACCTCCACGCCAACGGCGCCTCATTCTTCTTCATTTGCATTTACCTGCACATTGGACGAGGATTTTACTACGGCTCATACCTATACAAAGAAACTTGAAACACAGGAGTCATCCTCCTCCTCACCCTAATAGCAACAGCCTTTGTCGGATATGTCCTCCCATGGGGACAAATATCGTTCTGAGGGGCTACCGTGATTACCAACCTATTCTCAGCCATCCCGTACATCGGCCAAACTCTAGTAGAATGAGCATGAGGCGGATTCTCAGTAGACAACCCCACATTAACCCGATTCTTTGCCCTCCACTTCCTCCTACCCTTTGTAATCGCTGGCCTCACCCTTATCCACCTGACCTTCCTTCACGAAACTGGATCCAACAATCCACTGGGCATCACATCAAACTGCGATAAAATCCCATTCCACCCATATTTCTCCACAAAAGACATTCTAGGCTTCCTATTACTTCTACTCCCCTTACTAACACTCGCTATATTTTCACCTAACCTCCTAGGCGACCCAGAAAACTTCACCCCAGCCAACCCACTAGTCACTCCCCCTCATATCAAACCAGAATGATACTTTCTATTTGCCTATGCCATCCTCCGATCAATCCCTAATAAATTAGGAGGAGTCCTAGCCCTAGCTGCCTCCGTCCTCATCCTATTTCTAGCCCCATTTCTCCACAAATCCAAACAACGCGCCCTAACATTCCGACCCCTGTCCCAACTCCTATTCTGAACCCTAGTAGCAAACCTTCTCATCCTAACTTGAGTTGGAAGCCAGCCCGTAGAACACCCATTCATCATCATCGGCCAAATCGCCTCCCTCACCTACTTCACCATCCTCCTCATCCTCTTCCCCATCACAAGCACCCTAGAAAACAAAATACTTAACTACTAAAATACTCTAATAGTTTATAAAAACATTGGCCTTGTAAGCCAAAGAATGAAGACCACACCCCTTCTTAGAGTTCATCAGAAAAAAAGGACTTAAACCTTTATCTCCAACACCCAAAGCTGGCATTTTCTATTAAACTATTTTCTGGCCCCCGCGCCCTAAACTGCCCGAATAGCCCCCCGCGACAAACCTCGCACTAACTCCAACACAACAAACAACGTCAGCAATAATCCCCACCCTGCAATCAAAAACAATCCAACCCCCCAAGAATAAAACAGTGCCGCCCCGCCAAAATCTATACGAACAAAAAATACCCCCACACTATCAACAGTCTCCACCCCTAACTTCCACATCACAGCAGAACCACCCACTACCACCCCTAAAACCAACACCAACACAAAACCTAATCCGTAACCAATGACCCGCCAATCACACCAAGTCTCTGGAAACGGATCGGCCGCCAAAGAGACAGAATAAACAAAAACCACCAACATTCCACCTAAATACACCATAAACAGTACTAAGGACACAAAAGACAAACCTAAACTCATTAACCACCCGCAACCCACAACAGAAGACAAAACTAAACCCACAACACCATAGTAGGGGGAGGGATTAGACGCAACTGCTAATCCCCCCAATACAAAACACAACCCCAGGAAAAATATAAAATATATCATAATTTCTGCTTGGTCTTTATCCAAATCCTGTGGCTTGAAAAGCCACCGTTGTCCTCTTCAACTACAGAAACAATTTCGTATGCCCCCCTACCCCCATTAAACTGGGACTCTCCTACGTCAACTTTATTCAATAACTCTATGTACTTTAACATTACACATGCTAGCCCCCATTACATTAACCATGCTTGGAAACCCATGTACTTAATGTACAAGATCACATTACAATCTATGTGGACATAATTCACCATATACATTTAATGTCATGACAAACAACTATTAAATCCATGCAAACCAAGACCAGCAGAAGAACCTACTTCGTACTAAAACCATTTCAAATCCTTCAGATTACATAATACCTAACCCCGTATACGAGAAAGTCTTTCATAGGACATTCAATCAATGTTACTCGGACAATCCAATGCAATAACTTCTTGTCGCGCCGGTATCTAACGGACTGGGTTATTTATTTATCGGCCCCCTCACGAGGAAATAGCTACGCACCGCAAGCAAAGTACTTTACACTACCAGCTTCAGGTTCATTCTTTCCCCCTAAACCCCTTACATGACTTGCACTTTTGCGCCACTGGTTCCTATATCAAGGCCATAACACAATTATCCCTCTAACCTTTATCTTCACAAGACATCTGGTTGGTACTTTGGATTACACCGTCTCTCTTAATCGCGACATGGTGCCCTTCTCTCTGCGCGGTTGGTTCCCTTTTTTTTTCTGGGTAACTTCAACGGACCCTCCGGTGGCTAATCGCGGAACATACAATCTCTAGACCTGAGCATCAATGGCCCCCGGGCCTTTCATCACCTTCATTCTGAGTTGCTGAATGAGACGGTTGTCGTATTTGGGGAATCATTTTGACACTGATGCACTTTAGATAGCATCTGGTTATGGAATTTCCACAAACTAATTTAACTATGTTGCTTTTTTGTTAATGGTTGCTGGACATATTTTACAAATTTTACACTTCCTCTAACTTTCTAAACAACACCACTGGGTTTTCAGCTTATTCTTTTCATCCCATTCATCATATTTTCATCGTGTATTTTATCATTTCATTTCACCTTATATACGCCACTGAAGTTACATTAAAAATTTACATCGTTTATCATCATGTTTATCATATTAAATTTTACATACAAACATCACAAAATTATTAATGCAACCCCCCTAACAAAGATTCAACAACCCATCACATGCAATCCAAACAACGCGCCCGCCCACCCCGCCAACAAATCGAACAAACAAACAAACAAACAAA